TGGTTAGAGTATTGCTTTCATACGGCGGGAGTCATTGGTTCAAATCCAATAGTAGGTAGAACTCATTAGATACCGGAGTCAATGGTATCTAATAAGTTTTTCTACCATACTTTTTCTTTTAGTTGTATCAGATTAGACTTTAACTGTATTCCATTTCAATTAGCAGAATTTAAATGGGGTATGTATAGTATAATAAATAACTTCCACTTCTAAAGATAAAAAACTTCTTTTGATTGATTATTTTTATTTATTGGAAATATTATTGATAGCCTCCACTCGTGTTCTAGCCCGCCTGAGAGCTAGATTCGCCTCAATTGCCTGTTTCTTACCTTCAGCTCTACTTAAGTTAGCTTCAGCTATTTTAAGAGCTTGTTGAGCTTCTTGCGGATCAATGTCAGTACTCATCTCTGCATCATTTCCTAAAATAGTGATCTCATTATTACCTATCCTAGCGAAACCGCCCATCAGAGCCACAGTTAACCATTGGTCATTGAGGCGTATTCTCAAAAGACCGATATCTACAGCTGTAGCAATAGGGGCATGGTTTGGTAATACACCAATTTGGCCACTATTAGTAGATAAAATGATTTCTTTCACTTCTGAATCCAAAATAATTCGATTAGGAGTCAGTACACAAAGATTTAAGGTCATTTCTTCAAATTGCTCTCCCCTTCTAAGTTCATAGCTTTCGCGGTAGCTTCATCAATGTTACCCACCAAATAAAAGGCCTGCTCGGGAAGACCATCTAATTCTCCGGAAAGAATCAATTGAAACCCCTTAATTGTTTCTGCGAGAGCAACATATTTACCTGGAGAACCAGTAAATACTTCTGCCACGAAGAAGGGTTGTGACAAAAAACGCTCAATTTTTCGTGCTCTTGCTACAGTTAAACGGTCCTCCTCGGATAATTCGTCCAACCCAAGGATAGCTATAATGTCTTGAAGTTCTTTGTAACGTTGTGAAGTTTGCTTAACTCTTTGCGCAATTTCATAATGTTCCTCGCCAACAATCCGAGGTTGTAACATAGTTGACGTGGAATCTAAAGGATCCACTGCCGGATAAATACCTTTGGCAGCTAATCCTCTTGATAGTACGGTAGTAGCATCTAAATGTGCAAATGTCGCGGCAGGAGCAGGGTCGGTCAAATCGTCCGCAGGTACATAAACTGCTTGGATCGAAGTTATGGATCCCTCTTTGGTAGAAGTAATTCTTTCTTGCAAAGAACCCATTTCTGTACTAAGTGTAGGTTGATAACCTACTGCAGAAGGCATTCTCCCTAATAAGGCGGATACTTCTGATCCTGCTTGGACGAAACGAAAGATATTGTCGATGAATAAAAGTACGTCTTGCTCATTAACATCCCGGAAATATTCTGCCATGGTTAGGGCAGTCAAACCAACTCTCATACGAGCTCCCGGGGGTTCATTCATTTGACCATAGACTAGAGCCACTTTTGATTCTGCAATATTTTTTTCATTAATCACTCCAGATTCTTTCATTTCCATGTAGAGATCATTTCCTTCACGAGTACGTTCGCCTACTCCGCCAAATACGGATACGCCTCCATGAGCTTTGGCAATGTTGTTGATCAATTCCATGATGAGTACTGTTTTACCTACTCCAGCTCCTCCAAATAACCCTATTTTTCCTCCACGGCGATAGGGAGCTAAAAGATCCACTACTTTAATTCCTGTTTCAAAGATTGATAATTTTGTATCTAACTGTATAAAGGCAGGCGCAGATCTATGAATAGGAGATGTTGTGCGAGTATCTACGGGACCTAAATTATCAACAGGCTCCCCAAGAACATTGAAAATTCGTCCAAGAGTAGCTCCTCCGACTGGAACACTTAGAGGAGTTCCCGTGTCAATCACTTCCATCCCTCTCATCAGCCCATCTGTAGCACTCATAGCGACAGCTCTAACTCGATTATTTCCTAATAATTGTTGTACCTCGCAAGTAACATTAATTTGTGGACCGACAGTATCTCGACCCTTAACTACTAAAGCATTATAAATATTAGGCATTTTGCCGGGGGGAAAAACGACATCCAATACCGGGCCAATAATTTGAGCGATACGCCCTAGGTTTTTTTCTTCAAGCGTGGAAACGCCAAGACCAGAAGTAGTAGGATTTATTCTCATAATAATAAAGTAAAATATGTCGAAATTTTTGAATAGTACCGAAAAAAATATGTCCGATATCAAATTGATCAGTTAATTCAATAATAAATAAATGGAGTTAGCATTCGATTTAGTTTGTACCACTCAAATGAATCCAATTCAATCATTTACACTACACATTGAATGATGAAATTTTCAAGTTCAACCAATCTTTATTTCTTTTTTTATGGATTTTTGTGTTTTATACTACGATTTATGCCTAGTTTCACATCTAGGATTTACATATACAACATATATCACTGTCAAGAGGGAATTTTTATTAGTATTTCATTTCTTAGATTAATAATAAGAAGGGATATACTCCTCAATTATAAACT